CCTCCAATCCTAAAAAAAACTTCGAAAGAAAAGTTCATAGAGAAATTGGAGATAAATCGGATTCACGGTATTCTTATTCCAGATACGGATTACCACGAATTTGAACAGAAAAAAAATAGATTTGATAGAAAATCATTATCAACAGAAATTATTGATTTCTTAAGTTTAATCAATCAATTTTTTAGAGGATTGGGATCCAATCAAAATTGGAAGGATCTTTCTTTATTTTCAGAAAAAAGAATAGATTCGGAAAAGGGAAGAAAATATTTAAACTATTTATTAACTCAAATTGGAACTGATCCTAATGAAATTAAGAGAAAATCAATTAGGATAAAAGAAATCAGTAAAAAAGTTCCTCGATGGTCATACAAATTAATCACCGAGTTAGAACAACAATCAGGAGAATATCCAGAAGAGGCACCAGGAGAGTATCAAATTCGTTCAAGAAAGAGTAAACGGGTAGTCATTTTTACTGCTACCAAAGAGGATACTGATCCTAATACTATGGATACTAATACGGATAATGAACCAGAGGAAGTGGCTTTGATACGGTATTCACAACAATCAGACTTTCGGCGAGGTATAATCAAAGGTTCTATGCGAGCTCAGAGACGTAAAATAGTTATTTGGGAATTGTTTCAAGCAAATGTGCATTCCCCTCTCTTTTTGGACAGAATAGAAAAATCCCCTCTTTTTTCTTTTGATATCTCCGGGTTGAGTCAATTCATTTTTGGAAATTGGGTGAGGAAAGGGAAAGCATTCAAAATTGTAGAGTATACAAAAGAGCAACCAAAAAGAGAAGAAATAAAAGAGAAGAACAAAAGAAAAGAGAAAGTTCGAATAGAGATAGCAGAGGCCTGGGATACCATTCCATTTGCGCAAATAATAAGAGGGTACATGTTATTAAGTCAATCCATTTTTAGAAAATCTATTCTATTACCTTCATTGATAATTGCAAAAAATATTGGCCGTATATTCCTATTGCAAGTTCCTGAATGGTCTGAGGATTTACAGGAATGGAATAGAGAGATGCATGTTAAATGTACCTATAATGGTGTTCCATTATCCGAAACGGAATTTCCAAAAAATTGGTTGACAGATGGTATTCAGATAAAAATCTTATTTCCTTTCTGTCTGAAACCTTGGCACAAATCGAAACTACAATCTTCTGAAGAAGATTTAATGAAAAAGAAAAAAGAAAAAGATGATTTTTGTTTTTTAACAGTTTGGGGAATGGAAACTGAACTTCCTTTTGGTTCGCCCCGAAAACGCCCTTCCTTTTTTAAACCCATTTTTAACGAACTTGAAAAAAAAATTGGAAAATTAAAAAAGAAGTATTTTCAAGTTCTAATAGTTATTAAAGAAAAAACCAAATTAGTTTCAAAAGAAATAAACAAAAGGGTTATCAAATGGATTATTTTTCTAAAACAAATGATAAAAGAACTTTCAAAAGTAAATCCAATTTTATTATTTCGACTAAGAAAAGTCGAAAGAGATGAATCGAGTGAAATGAAAGAAGAAAAAGATTCAATAATCAACAATCAGATAATTCACGAATCATTTAGTGAAATTGTAGCTCCGAGTTACCCAAATTCTTCATTGACCGAAAAAAAAATCAAGGATTTCACTCAGAGAAGAAGTACAATTCGAAATGAAATTGAAAGAATGACAAAAGAGAAAAACAAAGTGACTCAAAAAAGAAAAATAAATGTTAGTTCTAACAAAAGAAGTTATAATACTAAAAGATTCGAAAAATGGCAAATATTCAAAAGAAAAAATGCTCGATTAATTTGTAAATTACCCCTTTTTTTCAAATTTTTAATTGAAAGAATCTACACGGATCTAATTTTATCTATCATTAATATTCCGAGAATGAATACCGAACTTTTTTTTGAATCAACAAAACAAATTTTTGATAAATCTCTTTACAATAATGAAAAAAAGCAAGAAGGAATTAATAAACAAAAGACAAATCCAATTACGTTTATTTCGACTATAAAAAAGTCACTTGATATTATTAGTAATAAGCAAACAAATTCATATATGTTTTATGACTTATCCTACGTGTCACAAGCATATGTATTTTATAAATTATCACAAATTCAAGTTAGTAACTCGTCTAAATTAAAATCAGTTTTTCAATATCAAGGAATCCCTTTTTTTCTTAAGCCTGAAATAAAGGATTATTTTGAAACACAAAGAAGGGTTCATTCGAAATTAGGGGATACGAAACTTCCAAGTTCTAAAATGAATCACTGGAAAAACTGGTTAAGAGGACAGTATCAATACAATTTATCCGAGATCAGATGGTCTAGATTAATACCCCAAAAATGGCGAAATAGAGTTAATCGGCATCGTATAGCTAAAAAGGCAAATTTAAAAAAATTGCATTCATATGAAAAAGACCAATTAATTGATTCCAACAAAGAAAAACAATTTGAAGTATATTCATTATATAATCAAAAAGATAATTTTCAAAAAGACTCTAGATATGATCTTTTATCATATAAATTTCTTTATTATGAAAATAAAAAGGAATGCTTTTTTTATAGATCTCCGTTTCAAAGAAATAAGAACCAAGAGATTTCTTATAACATGCATAAAGCAAGCCTTTTTAATACGCTTAGTAACATTCCTATCAATAATTATCTCGGAAAGGTTGATATTATCTATATCGAAAAAAAGGCCGATAGAAAATATTTTGATTGGAAAATTCTCAATTTTTATCTTAGACAAAAAGTCCATATTGACACCTGGATCACGATCGATACCAACAGCAATCAAAATCCTAAAATTCGTACTAATTATTCTCAAATAATTCCTAAAAAAGATTTTTTTTATCTTATGATGATTCCAGAAATCAATTCAACAAACTTCCACAACGTATTTTTTGATTGGATGGGAATGAATGAAAAAATGCTAAAGCGTCCCATCTCGAATCTGGAACTTTGGTTCTTCCCAGAATTTGTGTTACTTTATAATGCATATAAAACGAACCCTTGGTTTATACCAATCAAATTCCTCCTTTTAAATTGGAATAGAAATGAAAACAATAGTAGTGAAAATAAAAAGATCAATGAAAACCAAAAAGGAAGGTTTTTGATGCCATCGAATAAAACTAAAAAGCATCAAAATCAAGAACAAAAAGAACCTACAACCCGAGGAGATCTTAGACCTATTCTCTCACAACAAAAAGATAGTCAAGAAAATTATGCAAAATCAGACATGAAAAAGGGGAAAAAGAAAAAACAATACAAAAGCAATACGGAAGCAGAACTAGATTTGTTCCTAAAACGTTATATGCTTTTTCAATTGAAATGGAGCGATATTTTGAATCAAAGAATGATCAATAATATCAAAATATATTGTCTCCTACTTAGACTGATAGATCCGAGAAAAATTACTATATCCTCGATTCAAAAGAGAGAAATGAGTTTGGATATAATGCTAATTCAGAAGAATTTAACTCTTACAGAATTAATGAAAAAGGGAATATTGATTATAGAACCCATTCGTCTGTCTGGAAAAAACGATGGACAATTAATTATGTATCAAACCATAGGTATTTCGTTGGTTCATAAGAGTAAGCACCAAACTAATCAAAAATACCAAGAACAAAGAAATGTTTCTAAGAATGATTTTGATAAAGCTATTTCACCACAGCAAAGAATAGTTGGAAATAGAAATTTGGATTTGCTTGTTCCTGAAACTATTTTATCGTTTAGACGTCGTAGAAAATTGCGAATTCAAATTTGTTTCAATTCAAAGAAGAAAAATGATGTAGATATAAATCCAGTATTTTGGAACGGAAAGAACATAAAAAGCAGCAGCCAAGTTTCGCATGACAGTAACCATCTTGATAGAGAGAAAAATCAATTAATAAAATTAAAGCTCTTTCTTTGGCCTAATTATCGATTAGAAGATTTAGCTTGCATGAACCGTTATTGGTTTGATACCAATAATGGAAGTCGTTTCAGTATGTTAAGGATACAAATGTATCCACGATTGAAAATTCGTGGATAATATACTTTTTCTATATATTATATCCTATTCTATATATCATATCCTATAACCTATAAACCTATATATAATATAGGTTATATGAAAGTAAAGAAATAGACAGATCACATGCCACAAATTTCATTTTAATATCCAATATGAAATGAATAATATCTCAATTAGATCTTGAAATGAATCAACAGAACCTTCTTCATTTTAGATCTAAATTATTCGCTGCGAAAATGTACCAATGCCTTTCTATCCCTATCGAACTCCAATTTGAAATTGGATTGATTTGAATTCCAAAAATTAGGAGTTTATAAAAAAATTCGGATTAGATTATTCTATATACCACATTCGAATTAATGGCATTATTATTACTGATCAGTAAAATCCATATCTGAAAAAAGGAAGAGGGGCATTTTTTTTTATGGTAAAAAATTCATTCATTTCGGTTATCTCTCAAAAAGAAAACGAAGAAAACAGAGGGTCTGTTGAATTTCAAGTATTCAGTTTGACTACTAAGATAAAGAGACTTACTTCACATTTGGAATTGCACAAAAAAGACTTTTCGTCTCAGAGAGGTTTACGGAAAATTTTGGGAAAACGTCAACGACTGCTGGCCTATTTGTCAAAAAAGAATAGAGGACGTTATAAAGAATTAATTGGAGAGTTGGATATTCGAGAGATAAAAACTCGTTAATTTTAAGCGTGATACCATTATTTGTATTTGAGCTTAGTCGTTTTAATTTTGATGAACTTCTTTTTACTTTCAGCAATGCATGGAAGAATGACTCGGGAAAAAACTTATGATTGCACCAACTACAAGAAAAGACCTCATGATAGTCAATATGGGCCCTCACCACCCATCAATGCATGGTGTTCTTCGGCTGATCGTTACTCTCGATGGTGAAGATGTTATTGACTGTGAACCGATATTGGGTTATTTACATAGAGGGATGGAGAAAATTGCGGAAAATCGAACAATTATACAATATTTGCCTTATGTAACACGTTGGGATTATTTAGCTACTATGTTCACAGAAGCAATAACCGTAAATGGACCCGAACAGCTAGGTAATATTCAAGTACCTAAACGGGCTAGCTATATAAGAACTATTATGTTGGAATTGAGTCGTATCGCTTCCCATTTGTTATGGCTCGGTCCTTTTATGGCAGATATTGGGGCACAGACTCCTTTCTTCTATATTTTTCGAGAACGAGAATTGATATATGACCTATTCGAAGCTGCTACCGGTATGCGCATGATGCATAATTATTTTCGTATCGGAGGAGTCGCTGCTGATCTGCCTCATGGCTGGATAGATAAATGTTTAGATTTTTGCGATTATTTTTTAACCGGGGTTGCTGAATATCAAAAGCTTATTACACGGAATCCTATTTTTTTAGAACGAGTTGAGGGCGTAGGCATTATTGGGGCAGAAGAAGCAATAAATTGGGGTTTATCGGGCCCAATGCTACGAGCTTCTGGAATACAATGGGATCTTCGTAAAGTTGATCGTTATGAGTGTTATGACGAATTTGATTGGGAGATTCAATGGCAAAAAGAGGGGGATTCATTAGCTCGGTATTTAGTACGAATCAGTGAAATGACAGAATCCATAAAAATTATCCAACAGGCTCTGGAAGGAATTCCAGGGGGACCCTATGAGAATTTAGAAATCCGACGTTTTGATACAATAAAAGACCCTGAATGGAATGATTTTGAATATCGATTTATTAGTAAAAAACCTTCTCCAGGTTTTGAATTGTCCAAGCAAGAACTTTATGTAAGAGTCGAAGCACCAAAAGGAGAACTCGGAATTTTTCTGCTAGGAGATCAGAGTGTTTTTCCTTGGAGATGGAAAATTCGACCACCGGGTTTTATCAACTTGCAAATTCTTCCTCAGTTGGTTAAAAGAATGAAATTGGCTGATATTATGACGATACTAGGTAGCATAGATATCATTATGGGAGAAGTTGATCGTTGAAATGATAATTGATACAACAGAAATACAAGCTATCAATTCTTTTTCCAAATTGGAATTCTTAAAAGAAATCTATGGGATCATATGGATGCTTGTCCCTATTTTGACTCTTGTATTAGGAATCATATTAGGTGTACTAGTAATTGTTTGGTTAGAAAGAGAAATATCTGCAGGGATACAACAACGTATTGGACCCGAATACGCTGGGCCTTTGGGAATTCTTCAAGCTTTAGCAGATGGTACAAAACTACTTTTCAAAGAAAATATTCTTCCATCTAGAGGAGATACTCGTTTATTTAGTATCGGGCCATCCATAGCAGTCATATCCATTCTACTAAGTTATTCAGTAATTCCTTTTAGTTATCGCCTTATTCTATCTGATCTTAATATTGGTGTTTTTTTGTGGATCGCCGTTTCAAGTCTTGCTCCTATTGGGCTTCTTATGTCGGGATATGGATCAAATAATAAATATTCCTTTTTAGGTGGATTAAGGGCTGCAGCTCAATCAATTAGTTATGAAATACCATTAACTCTATGTGTATTATCAATATCTCTACGTGCGATTCGTTAAGAAAAAAAAATTCACCTATTTATTTTCTTTCTAGCAAGATTGTAGCAAGAAAGTTAAATGAATATCCATTTTTTTTATTCATCATTGGGGGTTGATGAACTAAAACAGATAGTTATATGAGTGAAATAAAACAACTTACCAATTTGCTGTTAAAAGAATTCAATCTCATTTCCTATGTACAAGAATTAAGTGAAAGTCAACATAACCAACCGCAACTGTTTACCCCAAGATTGGTTGATTAATCATCATGGCTTGAAGCGGGTTCAAAAGATCAACTGTATGGGGTTTTGACTAATAGATGTATTACCCTAATGGGAGATTCACAACAATGAGTGGATGGTTAGGAAGACCAAGATACACAAAGGATTAGTAATGGAGATTCGAGAAATTATCCAACAGGATATTTTTTTATGGATTAAAGTAATTCGATTGGGGCTTTAAGTTAGTAGAAATGATTAAGAAGTATTCCCCGCGATTTCGATCCAGAGTATGTTCCTATCCACTTTTTAAGTAAATAACTATCAAGAACGAAGAAATTTTTTACTTTGAATAATAACCCTTTTTCTGAGAAAGGAGAATAGGAACGAAATAAAATAGAAAGACTAGAATTGCATTTTTTATTCAGAACTATATTTATATTTATTTTATTTCGATCAATAAAATAAATTCTTGTTATGTAATGCAATGTCTAATTCTTTTTCGTAATCGAAAATGATAAGTTGAAATATTTATGTGATATTCCTCTAACAAGTCTTTTTTTATTCAAGGATAAAGTTATTAATGAACAAAGAAAATCAAAATTCTTAAAAGATGAGATCAATTCAGAAGCAATTTTTTATTATAAATCTAGCAGACAGAATTCCATTGGTCTAATTCTAGTCCTTAGGATAAGAGTTTCACTCTTTATCGATCCTACAAACAAAACACCTCCAGATAAATAAT